GCATTATACATTAAAAATGAATTTTCTAGCAATTGACTCCGTACCACTGAAATATTCGGCCGTATGCTTGAAAGATAACCCAAAAAATCAAAGGAATGCTTGTATAATTGGTTTAGGTGGATTCTTCCTGGTTGAGACCATACATAAAAATGACATTGCCAAAAATTGACAAGAAAATATTTCCACTTATTCATCAGAAGAGGAGTATCTTTTGATGCCATAATCGATTTTCCTTGATAGCTAACATACTGTATAAAAGGATCCTTGAAGAACCATAAGGTAGCTGGAAAAAAGACTTCTTCGACAGGATATTTTATTTTTTCATAAAACCGTATTCGCTCAAAAAAGATTCCAGAAGAGGTTAATCGTAAATGATTAGAGTGGTTACGGAGAAAAAGTAAAATGGATTCATATTCATATACATAAGAATTATATAGGATCAAGAATAATCTTTGATTACTTTTTGAAAAAGTGTATTTTTGGGGAAGAGTATTCCAACTATAATACTCGTGAAGAAAGAGCCGTAATAAATGCAAAGAAGAGGGATCTTTCACGCAGTAGCGAAGGGTTTGAACCAAAATTTCCAGATGAATGGGGTAAGGTATTAGTACATCTGATGCATAATTTAAATGTGGAAATTTGTCCTCTAAAAAAGGAAATATTGAATGAATTGATCGTAAATTATAAGATTTTATGATTTCTGTCTCCTCTAAGGAAGATGCGAATCGTAGGGAAAACGGAATTTCCACAATGACTGCAAATCCCTCCGATATCATTTGAGAATACAAATTTTTGTTGTACCCCAAAAATTTATTTTGATTAGAATCATTAACGGAAATAAGAAAATGATTCTGTTGATACATTCGACTAATTAAACGTTTTATAATTAGTAAACTAGATTTCTTGTCATAACCTACATTATCAAACAAAACGGATCTATTTAAACCACGATCATGAGCAAGCGCATAAATATACTCCCGAAAGATAAGTGGGTATAGGAAGTCATATTGTGGAGATTTATATAATTCGAAATATCCTTTAAATTCTTCCATTTAAAATTTAATTTGAATCAGAAAAGAAATAGGTGATTTATTGGGTTATCAAATGATACATAGTACGATACAGTTAAAACAAGGTATTTATATTATAGTAAGAAAAAACTATATACCTCGGAAACAAGTCAAACTCATCAACGGACTCTCTAGAACCCCCCTTTCCTTTCCATATAATAGATTTTTTTGTTCATTTATAGGATACCAAGATAGTTAGAAGCCCTTTATTTTATCAATCCAATCGCTCTTTTGATTTTGAAAAAAAAAAAAAAAAAAAATTTCTTTATCAATATACTGCCTTCTTCATACACATTTATCTCTGCCCCATAAAGGGGAATAGCTAATAGTTAGGGCTCATAAGAAATTTCTAATCCACTCATCGGAAAAGCTTTTCCCGCATTAGGCACTAATATATTTTTAACGTCTAATTAGATGGGGTAATCATTCAAAAATTAAGAATAGAAGCTCATTACTTTTTATTTCCCTAGAATTGGAACCTATAGTAAGGCTCTACCCATTTATTCACTCGACCCCCCCAAAAAATTCTTTTTTTTATTGAATTTAAACAATTGAAATAATACTTTGGACCTATTTCGATTTAGTAAGAATGAAATATTCTCATAATGATCCATTACTACGACATGCTGTTTTTTCCATTCATTCCTTTCAGGATCAGTCGTGGTCTTACAAACTCTACCGATGGTATGGACGAATCTTTTTCTTCATACAGATGTGTAAAAGATGCTAGTCGCACTTAAAAGCCGAGTACTCTACCGTTGAGTTAGCAACCCAAATAAACAAATTAGAATGTGTAGATACAATCAGAATCCCAATAAATAACGAAATTGAAGGGCACAAAACAATGAAAAAAAAAAACTCTAACCCGCTCTGAACATAATAAAAATTAACAAATCCGACAAAAAGACAAAAAATTCTCAAATAAAAGATAAAATAAAGATAAAGTCAAAGATTTTCAAATATTTATAGACCGCCTCTTGTCTCTATTCTCTTATATTATACATTAATTAGTATATAAATTAGTATATATCGAATTTGATTGATTTAAATCTTAATCAAAAAAGACTTCTTGTATGACAGAAAATCTAAGAAACTATTATTTGAATGAAATAAAATCTATGGAACAGGGGTAAAAGGATCCATTTATCCACGATCGGATTATATTTATTTGATACACTGTTGTCAATATTAATATTGAGAAAAGCATAAGCATACAAAAGATAAAACAAATTCTAAATCGAACTAACAATAATAATTCCGATTTCAATCAATTAAAATTAATCAAATTCAAATTATTTAAATTGAAATATAAAAAACCGAAGGACTTGTGTTGGATTGGCACTCTATATATAATATAAATGGAAGACTTAATTAAAGAAGATAGCGGAGAAGGAGAAAAAACGAGGTTTATTCAATAACTAAAATAAACAGGGTTAGTCCTTTGTTTTTTTATATTTCAATTTTATTTCATTAATTGAATTTTGTTTGTTGATTAAGGTGAAGTTCCGTAAAAACCCCCGCCCTTTTTGAAATATCATGAACAGTTCCTGTAGGTTGAGCGCCTTTTTCAAGGAAGTATAGAATAGCAGGAACATTTAAATAAATTTGATTCTTTATCGGATCATAAAAACCCACTTTCCGAAGATCTCTTCCCTCTCGTCGGGCTCGAACATCAATTGCAACTATTCGATAAATGGCTCATTGGGATAGATGAACAATACCCCCCCCTAGAAACGTATAAGAGGTTTTCCCCTCGTACGGCTCGAGAAAATTATAAATTATGCCTATGTATAAAATTACAATATCAAACATATCCATAAAATCATCAAATTAATTAGACTATTTATTTTGGTACTTTTTTTCTTATTCTTACCCAACAAAAAGAAAAGTAGTCGTATTTGCACCCTCATAACTCAAGTTGGATAACTCTGAAATAACTCAAAAGAACAACCTTTTAGATATTTCATCTATTGAGCGGTCTCTAACCCTTTAATTGTCTTCTTTAGAATCCATTTTGATTCTTCATTCTGATCTAGTTGTTAAGACAATTGAAAACGGTATTTCCTTGTTCCAGGATCTTTGCCTTAAATCATTGGGTTTAGACATTACTTCGGTGATCTTTAAATCCTTTCAAAATGGCAGCAACATACCACTTTTTGCGATTTCCTTCTGTCAAAGAATCATACAAATGTTGGATTCCTGCGTAATACACTTTCCTTTTGATTTGATCGAAAAAGTTTTACCGATTTCAACAAACCTTCCGTTGGAATTGGACATTTTCTCGAATAGCCCTTTAAGTTTAGGTATCGAAAATATATTTACGAAGTTGTTCCAATTTGTTGATTGATACTAACCCTAGATTCTTGCCCCTGAAAAATAAAAAAAAAAAAAATACTTTCTACTCGAGCTCCATCCTATACTATAATTATATCACCCCCCCCCCCCCAAAAAAAAAAAGGGGGGGCGGGTTACAGCGGAATAGAACAAATGATGTCGAGCCAAGAGCACTTTCATTCCTATATAATATATATAAAAATGGTGGATGTAAGACTCCACAGCGGATCATGTCCTTCAAGTCGCACGTTGCTTTCTACCACATCGTTTTAAACGAAGTTTTACCATAACATTCCTTCAGTTTGGAATCCATATGTAATTGATTCAATTATCGAATCGTGAATAATCGTTGGTTCGGTTGGTACTATAGTAATCTATACGTTTTTTTCTATATGAAAAACGGAGAGTATAAGCAAGAATAAATTAATTTAACCTTATTTTTTTAGATTAATAGAGATTAATAGAATTTTCAATATTAAATTCTATTTTCTTAATCATTGTAAATTTTTAACTAGTTTTCTATTATTGTAAAAATAAAATTAGTTAACTAAATTATAACTAATATAACACGAATAAATAAATATAATACGAAGAAACAGAATTAACGAATCTCAAATGAATTCGATTTATTATTTCATATTCATATGCGTGTTATTTGAACTCAATTAAATTTGTGAACCCCCCCCCCCAAAAAAAAATAAAAAAAAAAAAAAAAAAAATAATAATCAAATTCTATCCTAATATCCTACTCTTAATCTTAATTCTTAATACAGAAGGCTGTTGTAAAAGGCAATCTTTTATATTTTATATATATTTTTATATGATATCTAAAAAAAAAATAATTATATTATATAGATATATTATTATATTAGGTATACTCTGGGACGGAAGGATTCGAACCTCCGAATAGCGGGACCAAAACCCGTTGCCTTACCACTTGGCCACGCCCCATTTATTTCTATTCGGTACTAATATTAAACACTAATAATGGTACGGGTTATTCGTCAACTCCTGGTAAAATATCTATTAGTTATAAAATAAAATGGATTGCTAGAATTTTTATACATGTAATTTATACATGTAGACATAGAATTAAACTGAATTTATTGATCATTACATATAATTCAATTAAGATATTGTACGAAAGTATGATTTATTATATTCTCTTTTGATTTGAGATATAGAAGGATTGGTTTTTGATTGGGTGAGTTCAAATAAAAGAAAGTTTTTTGGTCTATCTTAATTTTATTTTTATTCATTTTTTTTCTTCTATCAATAATAACATATCTATAATAAACTCAATTTAATTTATTAACAACTTAATCAAAATAAATACAATTACCCCCCCCCCCCAAAAAAAAAATGTTTGTTATGCTTAATATTTTTAGTTTGATCTGTATATACCTTAATTCTGCTCTTTATTCCAGTAGTTTTTTCGTCGCCAAATTGCCCGAAGCTTACGCTTTTTTGAATCCAATTGTAGATGTTATGCCAGTAATACCCCTGTTCTTTTTTCTCTTAGCCTTTGTTTGGCAAGCTGCTGTAAGTTTTCGATGATATTTTTAATAGAGTCCCAGACAAATCCATGATTTATTCGAAAAAAAATACGTAGATTTATTCGAAAAAAAAAAAAAAAAAATACGTAGATTTGATAAGATCAGATAAGTCTTACACTCTCAATTCAAATATTGAAATTATTGTACAACCGCGACAAATTGGGATCACCCCACTTTTTTCTTGTAAAAAAAAAAAATCGAGTATGTGGTATAAAAGTGGAGAATCTATTCTCTTTTTTCCTAAAAAAATCTTGGAGATTGTGTAATGCTTACCCTCAAACTATTTGTTTACACAGTAGTGATATTCTTTGTTTCTCTCTTTATCTTCGGATTCCTGTCTAATGATCCAGGACGTAATCCGGGACGTGAAGACTAAAAAATAAGGGTTTCTTTGCTTTAAAACTGTTATGTTATTAGTAAGATTTTATCTATTCCACGAAAATGGAAAGAGAGGGATTCGAACCCTCGGTACGAAAAACTCGTACAACGGATTAGCAATCCGACGCTTTAGTCCACTCAGCCATCTCTCCTCCCAATTGAAAAGGGATAATACTATGTTACATTATAAAAAATAAGGCTTGAAAATGCCCGTCATAGTATATACTCTTATTTTTTAATTTCGTGATTTTGTCCGAAGGGGCTTTTTAGTTCCACGGCCCGGCCTGGTCAATATTTAGCCGGGCCCGCCCTTTTGTTTCAACAAATTATAAATCAAAAGATTTATTAAATTGAAAAAAAAAAAAAAAAAAAAACAAGAAATAAAAAAATTTGCTTGTTATTGCGACAAAAAAGAACTTTTTCAATTTCTATGATTATGATATAGAATCAAATGGTATAGAATCTAAAGTGCCATTTATTTCTTATCTTAGTTAGTCCTTTTATTTTTATTCCGGTTTAAATAAGAAAAAGGGAACTCTCGTTTCTTGCCAGAATATACTTTTGTGTTATGGCTTAAGTTCAAGACAAAAACCTCGGGCAAAAAACACTTGTTATTTAGTTATTAAAATGAAAAAAATCCCCCTTTCCGAATTTCATTAGGTCCTCTGATATAAAAGGGTAAACGCTCTAGTTTTCCTGATTCTTTTCTGATCTTTTGTTTTTTGATTAGGGTCGACAAAAGGCGCATTTCTATACAATAATCTTATTGTAGCGGGTATAGTTTAGTGGTAAAAGTGTGATTCGTTCTATAACCCTTTATATAGTTAAAGGGTCTTTCGGTTTTATTAATGTTTATTCCGAGCAAAAACTTTAGTTCTTAAAAGGATTGAATCCTTTACCTATCAATGAAAAATTCGAGGAAGAATATACATTCTCGTGATTTGTATCCAAGAATCAATTTAAAATTGAAAAATTGGATTATGAAATTACGAAACATAATTTTTTTTATTGGATCAATACTTCCAATTGAATGAGTATAAGTAAAGGACCCATGGCTAAAGATAAAAAGTTTATTTCTAATCGTAACTAAATCTTCAATTTTTCATTTCTATAGGGGAAATTGAAGCAAAACAGCTATTAAACAATGTCTTTGGTTTACTAAAGACATCGATCGATAAATTGTTTTAGCTCGGTGGAAACAAAATGCTTTTCCTAAGGATCTTTCAAATAGAATTAAAGAACGAAGTAACTAGAAAGATTGTTAGAATATCTTTCTATAGGGATCGTCTAGAAAGCAAGTTGTTCTGAATATATTCAGAAATAAAAGCTGACATAGACTTTATGGGTCAGATTTTTTATTTCGTTCATGTCTAAATATGGGAATTTATCCATCTTCCATAAAGGAGCTGAATGAAACCAAAGTTTCACGTTCAGTTTTGAATTAGAGACGTTAAAAATGATGAATCAACGTCGACTATAACCCCTAGCCTTCCAAGCTAACGATGCGGGTTCGATTCCCGCTACCCGCTTTTACCTTATCATTATAATCTTTAAATCATTATAATCTTTAATATTCAATACGCTAAAAATGAAATATCTTTTTATTTTAAAGAAATTTTTAAAAATATTCAATACAAAGGATATTCAATACAAAGGGTTGAATGAATCGAATTAATGTAATGCATCATTGACTTGAATACTAAATTCTTGGAATTCTTTCAACTACTTTTCCGAACAAGAAATATGAAAATTGGAGTAAAAAGCGTCCATTGTCTAATGGATAGGACAGAGGTCTTCTAAACCTTTGGTATAGGTTCAAATCCTATTGGACGCAGTTTATTTCCCTATATATATCTTTTTTTTTTTTTATTTCCATATCTATGTCAAGAAATAACAAAGATATTTTGAATAACGTGAATAAGAGACGCTCTTATTACATATTAATTATTTCTTTTATATATAAAAGAAATAATTAATATGTAATTTCTACAATTTCTTATAGAAATTCAAATTCTATATCAAATTATATAAATAAAATTGTAAATTAATGTACAATTATAATCATATACTATTATTATTATAATAATAGTATTAAGTATATTACACAGTAAAATATATATTGTTTTTATTATTTAAATTATACTATACTATAATATTTATAC